CACGTAAATGTCACTATTTTATTAAATTGTTTATTGAAAGGATATACATAGATATCTTTTTACCTATCATTAATATTTCAAAAATCAGTGTAAAAATTTTATTTAAATCAAAAAAACGAATTACTGATAAATACAGTTACAATGATGAAACAAATCAAAATACAATTCATTTTATTTCGACTATAAAAAAGCCTATTTCAAATATTATTAATAAAAATTCACAGATCTTTTGTGACTTCTCTTCCTTGTCACAGGCATATGTATTTTACAAATTATCACAAACCCAAGTTATCAACAAGTATCACTTGAAATCCCTATTTCAATATAACGGAACAATTCCTTTTATTAAAGATAGAATCCAAAATTTTTGTGGAACACAAGGAATATTTCATTCCGAATCAAGGCATAAGAAACTTCAATATTTTGGAATTAATACATGGACATGGAAAAGCTGGTTAATGGGTAATGACCACTATAAATGCGATTTATCTCAGACTAGATGGTCTAGATTAGTGCCGCAAAAATGGCGAAATAGAATCAAGCAAAGTTTTATGGTTCAAAATACAAACTCAATAAATTTTGATTTATATGAAAAAGAACAATTAATTCATTACGAGAAACAAAACAATTATGCAGTGAATTCATTACCGAGTCAAAAAGATAAATTTAAAAACTACAAATATGATCTTTTATCAAATAAATATATTCATTATGATTATGAAGATAAGAAGGATTCATACATTTATGGGTCGGCATTACAAATAAAAGAGGCCCCGAGGGTTACCTATAATTACAAGACATATAATCCTGAATTTTTTGATTGGCCAGAAGATATAGACCTTAGTAATTATCTACGAGAAGATTATATTATTGATAGGTATAAAAATACGGATAGAAAATTTTTTGATTGGAGAACTATTAATTTTTGTCTTAGAAAAAAGATCGATATTGAGGAATGGACAAATATAGATATCGGGGGCAACGCCAACATTAAAAAAAATACAAATGCTAATAATTATATGAAATATGAAATAATTGATAAAAATAAAATGGATAATAAAAATCTTTTTGATTTCGCGATTCATAAACAAATAAACCCCGCCAATCAAACAAAAATATCTTTTGACTGGATGGGAATGAATGAAGAAATACCAAATTGGCCAATATCGAATCCGGAACTTTGGTTTTTCCCGGAATTTGTCTTACTTAATGATGCATATAAGATTAAACCGCGGATCATACCAATAAATTTACTTCTTTTTAAATTTAATAAAAATATCAACAAAAAACAAAAAAAGGATATGCGTATATCATATAATAAAAAAAAATCGCTCGAATTTGCGCATAGAAATCAAGAAGAAAACCAACAGCCAGCCGGGGGGGGTCTTGGATCTGATTCATCAAAAAAACAAAAAGATGTTAAAGAAGATTATGGGGGATCATACATTCAAAAACACAGAAGGAAATACAACATATCCGCGGAGCTAGACTTCTTCATGAAAAGATATTTTCTTTTTCAATTGAGATCGAATCCTTCTTTTATCCAAAAAATAATCAAAAATGTCAAGTTATATTGTCTACTGCTTAGATTGAGAAACCCAAAGGAAATTGCTATATCCTCTATTCAAAGAGACGAAATGAGTCTGGATGTAATGCTGATTCCAAAGGTTATAACTCTTACAAAATGGATAGAAAGGGGGGTGTTGGTTATTGAACCAGCTCGGCTATCCATAAAATGGGATGGGCGATTTATCATGTACCAAACCATAGCTATTTCACGTGTGCATAAGAGTAAGCATCAAACAAATCGAAGATTCCAAGAAAAAATAAATGTTGAGAAGAATAGTCTTAATGAATCTATTGCACGACATGAAAAGTTGTTTGGGAATAAAGACGAAAATCATTATGATTTTATTTTTCCTGAAAACATTTTATCTCCTAGACATCGTAGAGAATTGAGAATTCAAATTTGTTTCGATTCGAAAAATGTAAATGTTGGGGATAGAAACCCAGTATTTGGCAATGGGAACAGTGCAAGGCACTGCGGGCAATTTTTTTATGCGGATAAGCGTTTTGATGGAGATACAAATAAATTGATAAAATTATTTCTTTGGCCCAATTATCGATTAGAAGATTTAGCTTGTATGAATCGCTATTGGTTTGATACCAATAATGGTAGTCGTTTCAGTATGTTAAGGATACATATGTATCCACGATTGATAATGAGTTGATGGTATTATTTCTACGGATCAAGCGGGCATATCTGGTATAATATATGAAGACAAAAAAATATGCATGCGCCTTGTGTTATATTCTGGTACATGATACTGATTCAATGACCTTATCTTAGCAATTATATCTAGGAATGAGTCGTCATAATCTTTTTATCTTGGGTCCATTCTTCTTTATGGGTGTTGTAGAAATGTACCAATCCTTTGAACCCATACCCGCGAATAAAATTGAAAATTGGATTGATTAATTGAATTTGATAAAAAAAATAAAGAAGTATACGAATAAATCCAGATTATTGTGTATAAGAAATTAAAATGACTGGCATTTATTATTATTACTGATCAGTAAAATACATATCTGTAAAAACTAAAGAAAAAGGGAAGAAGGATTCTTTAATTAAATTATGTCAAAATTCATTTCGGTTATTCCGCAAGAAGAAAATAGGGGGTCTGCTGAATTTCAAGTATTCAGTTTCACCAATAAGATACGTAGACTTACTTCCCATTTGGAATTGCACAGAAAAGACTATTTATCTCAGAGAGGTCTGCGGAAAATTCTGGGAAAACGCCAACGGCTACTGGCTTATTTGTCAAAGAAAAATAGAGTACGTTATAAAGAATTAATTAGTCAATTGAATATTCGGGAGCCAAAAACTCGTTAAGTTAATTTGAAAATTCGTTTTGAATTCTTTGATTTATTAGATTTCTATTCTACTTTAATTTAAATTAAAATTATATTTTTGAATTTTGATGAACTACATTTAGTTTTCAGCAATTCATGGAATAATGAATCGGGTAAAAAATATATGACTGTACCAACTACAAGAAAGGACCTCATGATAGTCAATATGGGTCCTCAACACCCATCAATGCATGGTGTTCTTCGACTCATTGTTACTCTAGATGGGGAAGATGTTATTGACTGCGAACCCATATTGGGTTATTTACACAGAGGAATGGAAAAAATTGCAGAAAATCGAACAATTATACAATATCTTCCTTATGTAACACGCTGGGATTATTTAGCTACTATGTTTACAGAAGCAATAACAGTAAATGGACCAGAACAGTTGGGGAATATTCAAGTACCGAAAAGAGCGAGCTATATTAGAGTAATTATGCTAGAGCTGAGTCGTATAGCTTCTCATTTGTTATGGCTTGGCCCTTTTATGGCAGATATCGGTGCGCAGACTCCTTTCTTCTATATTTTCCGAGAGAGAGAATTAATATATGACTTATTCGAATCTGCCACAGGTATGCGAATGATGCATAATTATTTCCGTATCGGAGGGGTAGCTGCCGATCTACCTTATGGCTGGATAGATAAATGTTTGGATTTCTGTGATTATTTTTTGACAGGGGTTACGGAATATCAAAAGCTTATTACGCGCAATCCCATTTTTTTGGAGCGAGTTGAAGGGGTGGGCGTTATTGGCGGAGAAGAAGCAATAAATTGGGGTTTATCGGGACCAATGCTACGAGCTTCCGGAATTCAATGGGATCTTCGTAAAGTCGATCATTATGAGTGTTACGACGAATTTGATTGGGAAGTACAATGGCAAAAAGAAGGAGATTCATTAGCTCGTTATTTAGTCCGAATCTGTGAAATGACGGAATCCATAAAAATAATTCAACAAGCTCTGGAAGGAATTCCAGGGGGGCCTTATGAGAATTTAGAGGTACGGCGCTTTGATAGAACAAAGGATTCCGAGTGGAATGATTTTGATTATCGATTCATTAGTAAAAAACCTTCGCCTACTTTTGAATTGTCTAAACAAGAACTTTATGTGCGAGTAGAAGCCCCAAAGGGGGAATTAGGAATTTTTCTGATAGGAGATCGGAGTGTTTTTCCCTGGAGATGGAAAATTCGTCCGCCCGGTTTTATCAATTTGCAAATTCTTCCTCAGCTAGTTAAAAGAATGAAATTGGCTGATATTATGACAATACTAGGTAGTATAGATATTATTATGGGAGAGGTTGATCGTTGAAATGATAATTGATACGACAAAAGTAGAAGCTATCAATTCTTTTTCCATATCGGAATCCTTAAAAGAGGTTTATGAACTCATATGGTTACTTGTTCCTATTTTTACTACTGTATTAGGAATCATAATAGGAGTACTGGTAATTGTGTGGTTAGAAAGACAAATATCTGCAGGAGTACAACAACGTATTGGGCCTGAATACGCGGGTCCTTTGGGAATTCTTCAAGCTCTAGCAGATGGTACCAAACTACTCTTTAAAGAGGATCTTCTCCCATCTAGAGGGGATATTCGTTTATTCAGTATCGGACCATCTATAGCAGTCATATCTATTTTACTAAGTTATTTAGTAATTCCTTTTGGATATCGCCTTGTTTTAGCCGATCTCAGTATAGGAGTTTTTTTATGGATTGCCATTTCCAGTATTGCTCCTATTGGACTTCTTATGTCAGGATATGGATCAAATAATAAATATTCCTTTTTAGGTGGTCTACGAGCTGCTGCTCAATCGATTAGTTATGAAATACCATTAACTCCATGCGTATTATCAATATCTCTACGTGCGATTCGTTAGGACATGCACTTTTTTTGCCTATTTTTTTTTATTTCATTTTCATTCTAGGAAATAATTTTAGTTAGTTCTAAGAAAAAAGTTGAATATATTGATGAATGTATTGAATAGATATCCTCATTTTTGATTCATCATTCGGGGCGATAAACTAAACCAGATAGTTATATGAGTGAAATAAAACGGCTTAGAAATTGGCAGTCAAAAGATTAAGTCTCATTCCCTAGGTACAAGGGTTAAACTAAGCGGACGTAAATATAATACAGTAGAAACGGGTTACCCCAAAACTGGTTGACTAATCATCATAGTTTGAAGCGGGTCTAAAAGATTCACTGTATGGAGTTTTTACTGCTGTATGTTACCATACCGGGGGTCGAACAAAAATGAGTGGGTGGTTAGGAATACCAAGGTACACAAAGGATTTATTAGTAATATAATAGAGATAATGTAAGTAAGTTATCCAAGGGGTTATTTCCGCATAACATAAAAGGAATCCTAATGGGGCTTTACGTTGGTAGAAATGATCAAGAAGTACTTCCCCGCGATCCCGATCCAGAGTATACTCCTACCCACTGATTAAACAAATTACTATCAGGAACGAAGGAACCCTTATATTTTATTTATCCACATTAATACAGATAAAATTCTTATCGTGATTCATGAACTAATAGAATGTCTAATTCTTCTTTGTAATCGAAAGAAATGAGTAGAAATATCTATTGATACAACATGATATAACGAGTATTTTCATTGAAGTGTTAAGTTATTACTGAACAAAAAAAATAAAATTATAAAGGATGAGATCAATTCAGAAGCATTTTTTTTGTTATTATGGCAGACAGAATTGCGTTGGTCTAATTTTGGACTCTCCGATGTATCTTTACTCTATCTACCCTATAAGACAAGTATATATATCGAGATAATATTGAACCTGCCCTTAGATTTATTTGTGGCCATCGAGGAGCCGTATGAAGCTTAAGTCTCATGTACGGTTTTGCAATAGCGATGGGAATAGTGATGTTCTCACCGACTATGATTATCTAACAGTTCAAGTACGGTTGATATAGTTGAGGCACAGTCAAAGTATGGTTTTTGGGGTTGGAATCTTTGGCGCCAACCTATAGGGTTTACTGTTTTTTTAATTTCTTCCCTAGCAGAATGCGAAAGATTACCTTTTGATTTACCAGAAGCAGAGGAAGAATTAGTAGCAGGTTATCAAACCGAGTATTCTGGTATAAAATTTGGTTTATTTTACGTTGCTTCCTATCTCAATCTACTAGTTTCTTCATTATTTGTAACAGTTCTTTACTTGGGCGGCTGGAATTTCTCTATTCCGTACATATTAATTCCTGAGCTTTTAGGAATAAATGAAATGGGTGGAGTCTTTGGAACGACAATTAGTATCTTTATTACATTAGCTAAAGCCTATTTGTTCCTGTTCATTTCTATCACAACAAGATGGACTTTACCTAGGATGAGAATGGACCAACTATTAAATCTTGGGTGGAAATTTCTTTTACCTATTTCTTTAGGTAATCTATTATTGACAACTTCTTCCCAACTCTTTTCATTGTAAAGGCACAGGATATTCTAGATTCATACCTTTTCTCAAACAAGAGAAAGAAACATCAAATTATTCATAGATATGCAAGATATGTTCCCCATGGTAACTGGGTTCATAAATTATGGCCAACAAACAGTAAGGGCTGCAAGGTATATCGGTCAAAGTTTTATGATTACCTTATCCCATGCGAATCGTTTACCTGTAACTATTCAATATCCTTATGAAAAATTGATCACATCGGAGCGTTTCCGCGGTCGAATCCACTTTGAATTTGATAAATGCATTGCTTGTGAAGTATGTGTTCGGGTATGTCCTATAGATCTACCTGTTGTTGATTGGAAATTGGAAACTGATATTCGAAAGAAACGCTTGCTTAATTACAGTATTGATTTCGGAATCTGTATATTTTGTGGTAACTGCGTTGAGTATTGTCCAACGAATTGTTTATCAATGACTGAAGAATATGAGCTTTCCACTTATGATCGTCACGAGTTGAATTATAATCAAATTGCTTTGGGTCGGTTACCAATGCCAGTAATTGGAGATTACACAATTCGAACAATTATGAATTCGATTCAAATCACAAAAGCCACGGGAAAACCACTTGATTCAAGAACAATTACCAATTGAGTAAGTTTTGATCTAAAGTAGCGAAGCTTCTTTCATTTCCTTGGTCAATAACTAAAAATCCTAACTATCGAGTGGTGAGAATAGTGGTTTTCTTTTTGATTAAAAATTCATATATATCTTAGATAATTTCGAAATTTCTCGGTTTATATATAATAATTATTATAATATATATAACTTTCGGATAGAGAAACAGATATATTAATAAGTATATCTACATCAACCCCACCCCATTATATTTAATTCAATATTAATACGGGAACATATCAAAAAATAAATAAAATAATATAGAATTATAGGGTAACTTCTTTTTTTCTGGGTTGGTCAATCGTATCATGAAAAATTTCGACTGAATTTATCTTTTATTTTACATAGAATGGATTTACCTGGACCAATACACGATTTTCTTTTGGTTTTTTTGGGATTAGGTCTTATATTGGGAGGTCTAGGAGTGGTATTACTTACCAATCCCATTTTTTCTGCCTTTTCATTGGGATTGGTTCTTGTTTGTACATCCTTATTCCATATTCCATCGAACTCGCATTTTGTAGCTGCTGCACAGCTTCTTATTTATGTGGGAGCAATAAATGTATTAATTGTATTTGCTGTGATGTTCATCAATGGTTCAGAATATTACAAGGATTTCCATCTTTTTTGGACCGTTGGAGATGGGGTGACTTCATTGGTTTGTACAAGTATTTTTGTTTCACTAATTACCACTATCCTAGATACGTCATGGTACGGGATTATTTGGACTACAAGATCAAACCAGATTATAGAGCAGGACTTGATAAATAATGGTCAACAAATTGGGATTCATTTATCAACAGATTTTTTTCTTCCATTTGAACTTATTTCGATAATTCTTTTAGTTTCCTTGATAGGCGCAATTGCTATGGCCCGTCAGTACTAAATACTTATAATTAATAAGGACTTTCTCTTTTCTTTAAATTCTATTTATTTATTGTTCATGGATAAAATTCAAAAATGGAAATGCTCTTAGTTGTATCTATTATCTATTAACAATACCTTACTTTAAATTACATTACGTACTTTCCTTTTATATTATTCTATTTTAATCAATTGAATCGGTTGAATTTTTGTTCATATTGAAATGAATTGAGATTGATGAGGGGTTGATCAATGATGCTCGAATATGTACTTGTTTTGAGTGCCTATTTATTATCCATCGGTATCTATGGATTGATTACAAGTCGAAATATGGTTCGAGCGCTTATGTGTCTTGAGCTTATACTGAATGCAGTTAATATCAATTTTGTAACATTTTCTGATTTATTTGATAGTCGCCAATTAAAAGGAGATGTTTTCTCTATTTTTGTTATAGCAATTGCAGCTGCTGAAGCAGCCATTGGATTAGCTATTGTTTCATCAATTCATCGTAACAGAAAATCAACCCGTATCAATCAATCTAATTTGTTGAATAAATAATTATAATCATATACATATAAATTAAATAAAATATAGTTACCAATTAAAATGGGTATGTGCGACATAAGCATATGATATGGTGCTCTTTGCTAAAACGTAATAAATCAAAGTATCTTGTCCCTCTTTCATGAGCAGATCCAGAAGTTGGTTGGTTCTGGTAAATCTAAATCATTGATTCGTCTAGTGTCTACAATATATAATTAATTACTAGATCGAAAATTTATGATGTTAAAAAAATTTATAGCTCCAATGTCACATTCAGTAAAGATTTATGATACATGTATAGGATGTACTCAATGTGTACGAGCCTGCCCCACGGATGTATTAGAAATGATACCTTGGGACGGATGTAAAGCTAAGCAAATTGCTTCTGCTCCAAGAACAGAAGACTGTGTAGGTTGTAAAAGGTGCGAATCCGCCTGTCCAACGGATTTCCTAAGTGTCCGGGTTTATTTATGGCATGAGACAACTCGTAGCATGGGTCTAGCTTATTAATACATTCCAGAAAATTCCACTTGAATCCATTTTTTTATCTTTACCGACAAAAACCCGTACTCGATAAATTATATTATTTTCTTTCGAGCACGGGTTTTTCTGGTCAAAGTGTATCTTGTTTTTACCACGAATGATTTTCCTTGGTTAACAATAATTGCTGTTTTACCGATATTCGCGGGTACTTTCATTTTCTTTTTCCCTCATAGAGGAAATAAGGTTATTCGATGGTATACTATTTGTATATGCATATTAGAACTACTTCTAACGTCTTATGCATTTTGTTATCATTTCCAATTCGACGATCCATTAATCCAATTAGAACAGGATTATAAATGGATTCATTTTTTTGATTTTCACTGGAGATTAGGAATCGATGGACTTTCCATAGGACCCATTTTACTCACGGGATTCATCACTACTTTAGCGACTTTAGCGGCTTGGCCAGTTACTCGAGATTCGAGATTATTCCATTTCCTCATGTTAGCAATGTACAGCGGTCAAATAGGGTTATTTTCTTCTCGAGATCTTTTACTTTTTTTTATCATGTGGGAGTTAGAATTAATTCCTGTATACCTACTTTTAGCCATGTGGGGGGGGAAAAAACGTTTGTACTCAGCTACAAAGTTTATTTTGTATACCGCAGGGGGTTCCATTTTTCTCTTAATGGGAGTTCTGGGTATGGGTTTATATGGTTCCAATGAACCAACATTAAATTTTGAAACATCAGCCAATCAATCGTATCCGGTGGCGCTGGAAATAATATTATATTTTGGATTTCTTATTGCTTATGCTGTCAAATTACCGATTATACCTCTACATACATGGTTACCAGATACCCATGGAGAAGCACATTACAGTACATGTATGCTTTTAGCCGGAATCTTATTAAAAATGGGAGCATATGGATTGGTTCGGATTAATATGGAATTATTACCCCGTGCTCATTCTATATTTTCTCCTTGGTTGATGATAGTAGGCGCAATTCAAATAATTTATGCAGCTTCAACATCCCCGGGTCAGCGCAATTTAAAAAAGAGAATTGCCTATTCTTCCGTATCTCATATGGGTTTCATAATTATAGGAATTGGTTCCATAACTGATACAGGACTAAATGGGGCCATTTTACAAATGATATCTCATGGATTTATTGGTGCTGCGCTTTTTTTCTTGGCAGGAACGAGTTACGATAGAACACGTCTTGTTTATCTTGACGAAATGGGAGGAATAGCTGTTCCAATGCCAAAAATATTTACAATGTTCAGTAGCTTCTCGATGGCTTCTCTTGCATTGCCTGGAATGAGTGGTTTTGTTGCAGAGTTGGTAGTATTTTTTGGACTAATTACGAGCCAAAAATATCTTTTAATCCCCAAAATCCTAATAACTTTTGTAACGGCAATTGGAATGATATTAACTCCTATTTATTCATTATCTATGTTACGTCAAATGTTCTATGGATACAAACAATTTAATTCTCCAAATTGTCATTTTTTTGATTCTGGGCCGCGAGAACTCTTTGTTTCAATCTGTATCTTTTTACCCGTAATAGGTATTGGTATTTATCCGGATTTCGTTCTCTCACTATCAATTGACAAGGTCGAAGCTATTATATCTAATTACTTTTATAGATCGTTTTCATAAATAAGTAAAATATAACATATAAAAAAATAGACAAAAAAGACTCATTTTTTTAATAGTTCGTTGTACAATGAAAACTAAATAAGTATTAAAGTATTTTTGTAGTTTTTAAGAACCATTTGAATCAAGTAGTGATTCAAATGGTTCTTAAAAACCCATACAAACTTTCTTTATATATGCTATTCCCATATATTGCGTATTGGATTTGTAAGACCTTTTCTTCAATTAGATGTTAATGCAAATGAACCATAACTATGCAGCCCTATTCCTAATAGATTTACTCCAAAATAGCATATCCAAATTATAAAAAATCCCATAGAAGCCACAATTGCAGAATTTGAGCCTTGCAAATTTTCATTTGTTCTAGTATGTAAATAAATTGCGAATATTGTCCAAGTAATAAATGCCCAAGTTTCTTTTGGGTCCCAATTCCAATATGATCCCCATGCCTCATTAGCCCATACTGCTCCTGAAAGAATACCTACGGTTAAAAATATAAATCCGAGACTAATGACACGAGAACTCCAACAATCCAATTGCTGGATTAATTGATACCTATGATAATTTCTAAATGCTTTAAAATTCTTGTTTTTTAATTTTAAAGCATTGCTTATTTCATTGGCGTATTTAAGTTCGACAAAGGGAAATGTCCCAATTTGTAATTGATTGCTTTTACATTTCAAAAAAATATTGATATTTTTTCGAAATGTAATGACTAGAAGAGCTACTGATAATAATGATCCACACAGAAGAGCTGCATAGCTCAATATCATCATACTTACGTGCATCATTAACCACTGCGATTGTAGAGCAGGTACTAATATTGTGGATTGATGCATTTCAGTTAAAAGGCCCGAAGTAGCAAATCCTTGGGTAAAAACTGCACTCGGCGCAGTTAGTTCATTTAAATGATTTTTATGGTTCCTAAAATAGGGAATCATATGAATAATGTAAAAACTCCACGAAAGGAACATTAATGATTCATACAAATCACTTAAGGGTAAATGTCCTGAATAAATCCAACGAATAACTAATAATCCTGTTATACATAAAAAAGCGGCTACCATTCCTTTTTCCGACGAATCATATAGCCCTACGATTTCGTGAACTAATAAGTTCATCAAATAAATCGTAATTACAATGGAAACAATCGACAAAGAAATGTGAGTTAATATATGTTCTAAAGTAAACAATATCATAAAAGTCCTAAAAGAAAGATGTCCCCCAACAATGGAATGGAAATCCGGAATTTAATTTTATACATTATAGGAGTTTTTATAGTATTTAGTTTACTAGTATTTTTTTATAAGATGCCGCCACTCGGACTCGAACCGAGATGCTCTAGCACTGCTTCCTAAGAGCAGCGTGTCTACCGATTTCACCATAGCGGCTTGCTCGACGAAATCATAATAGTACATCTATCTTCAATCGTCGAGATTGAAGGAGAAGGGCTCAATTCAATGCAATATCTTGAGAAAACAATAAAAAATATCTTTCTAAATCCCGTCCTCCCTATTTGAACATTCAATAACCGTTACCTTAATTGTAGTGTGATATGGTGTTAGTTTTAACAATTCAATGGCTCTTCACGCGGCTTAAGTTTTTATAGAATTGAAGAGTTAAACTAGATAATTATGTTCTCAATCCATGCCCATAATTTCCATTTTTTATACAATACACCATTCATTTTTCTTTTTTGCCGACTTCTTTTTCATTTATCCGATTTTTTTAATCGAATCAAAACAAAAAACACTTTTATAATCCCCTTCCCGGTGGAAAGTTATTTTGCAAAATAAAAAAGTTTTTATCAATGATCAATATGCTTTATTTTTCCAAAAATTTTTACGAATACTTTTTTTGGACATACATAGAAGTACATTTTTTCGGAACCGCTATTTAAAAATACAGAGGTTATTCATTAGTAATAGTGAAATGTATATGTAATAGTGAAAATATTATATATACATTTCACTATTACATATACATACAATATCCGAAGAAAGAATGATTTATACCGGCTAGTACTTACTAACTTACTATATAATATATAGTAATAGTAATATTTTTACTAATACTCTAAATCATCTATACCCTATATTTATTGTAGCTATATATTATCCCATATATGCATTTGTATATATACCCATGGTATCCCCGGATATAGAAATTGAATTTAAAAAAAGAAATAAAAAAGTTTCAGAACTCTTACCTAATTTAATAAAACTCGACTGTAAAATTCTAAAAATAGAATGAGACTAGTATCTGTTAATTTTAGTAGTTAATTTATTAATATGGTATGTGATAATAAAAAAAAGAGAGACCTTTTTTATGTTTATCGGTTTTTTTGGGGGGGGGTCGTAGAATCCTATCAGAATCAAGTACTTATTTTGTTTTGGTATAATTTTTTTATATGGATTTAAATTAGATTTCTATTATTGTAATTGTAATAATGTAATAATTAAGTAATAAAATAACTTTTCAACATTGACTTCATTTTATTGACCAATCGTAACTTCTTTAAGAGCTGGTGAATCGGAAACAATTAAACAATTAATAAAAAAAGTTGAATTTTATTATGGAACATACATATCAATATGCGTGGATCATACCTTTAGTTCCCCTTCCAGTTCCTATAGCAATAGGGATGGGTCTTCTCCTTGTTCCGGCGGCAACAAAAAATATTCGTCGTATATGGGCTTTTCCTAGTGTTTTATTATTAAGTATAGTTATGATTTTTTCAGCGGATCTGTCTATTCAGCAAATAAATGGCAGTCCTATCTACCAATATGTATGGTCTTGGACAATCAATAATGATTTTTCCTTAGATTTTGGATACTTGATAGATCCACTTACTTCTATTATGTTAATATTAATTACTACTGTTGGAATAATGGTTCTTATTTATAGTGACAATTATATGTCTCACGACCGAGGCTATTTGAGATTTTTTGCTTATATGGGGTTTTTTAATGCTTCCATGCTTGGATTGGTTACGAGTTCAAATTTGATACAAATTTATATTTTTTGGGAATTAGTTGGAATGTGTTCCTATCTATTAATAGGTTTTTGGTTCACACGACCCCTTGCGGCAAGTGCTTGCCAAAAAGCCTTTGTAACTAATCGTGTAGGGGATTTTGGTTTATTTTTAGGAATCTTAGGTCTTTATTGGGTAACGGGGAGTTTTGAATTTCGGGATTTGTTCGAAATAGCTAATAATTTGATTGATAATAACGGGGCCAATTCTTTATTTCTTACTTTGTGTGCTTCCCTATTATTTGTTGGTGCGATTGCTAAATCGGCGCAATTCCCTCTTCATGTATGGTTACCCGATGCTATGGAAGGTCCTACTCCTATTTCGGCTCTTATACATGCGGCTACTATGGTAGCTGCGGGAATTTTTCTTGTAGCTCGACTTCTTCCTCTTTTTACAGCTATACCTTCCATAATGAATATAATTTCTTTGGTAGGTATAATAACAATACTATTAGGAGCTACTTTGGCTCTTGCTCAAAGAGACATTAAAAGAAGTTTAGCCTATTCTACAATGTCTCAATTGGGTTATATTATATTAGCTTTAGGTATGGGATCGTATCGATCTGCTTTATTTCATTTGATCACGCATGCTTATTCGAAAGCATTATTATTTTTAGGGTCTGGATCCATTATTCATTCAATGGAAACCCTTGTTGGATATTCTCCAGATAAAAGCCAGAACATGGCTCTTATGGGCGGTTTAACAAAATATGTGCCAATTACAAAAACTTCATTTTTATTAGGTACACTTTCTCTTTGTGGTATTCCACCCCTTGCTTGTTTTTGGTCCAAAGACGAAATTCTTAATGATAGCTGGGCGTATTCGCCCATTTTCGCAATAATAGCGTGTTTCACAGCAGGGTTAACAGCATTTTATATGTTTCGGATGTATTTACTTACTTTTGAAGGGCATTTAAACTTTAATTTTCAAAATTACAGCGGCAAAAAAAATAATGTGTTCTATTCTATATCCATATGGGGAAAAAAAGGAACGAAAAAAAAAAAGAATTGGATTTTATCAACAATGAATAATAATGAAAGGGTTTCTTTTTTTTCGAAAAAAATATATCCAATTGATGCTAATGTAAGAAATATGATGCGACCCCTTATTACTATTAAGAATTTTGCCAATAAAAAAAATACCACATATCCTTATGAATCGGATAATACTATGTTATTGGCACTTCTTGTATTGGTCTTATTTACTTTGTTCGTCGGATCCATAGGAATTCCTTTTGGTCAAGGAAGAACTCATTTTGATATATTATCAAAATGGTTAACCCCGTCGATAAACTTTTTACATTCAAATTCTAACAATTCTAATTATTTTGATTGGTATGAATTTGTGAGAAATGCCATTTTTTCAGTTAGTATAGCTTTTTTTGGAATATTTATCGCGTTTCTTTTATATGGGCC